CTATGGAAGCAGTGATAAATAGGTACGAATAGAGCAAGAGAAAGGGGAAAGAAAAACAAAATAGTAGAGAAAGGTTATACAAAGCTATATACGAGTCACCACTCCCTCCCTTATTTTTGTATTTAATTAATTTAATTGAATTTTATTTGATTAGACTGAAGTTCCTTGAAAACCTCCGCCTTCTTTAAAATATCATAAACAGTTTCTGTAGGTTGAGCGCCTTTTTCAAGGAAGTATAAAATAGCAGGAACATTTAAATAAGTTTGATTCTTTATCGGATCATAAAAACCCACTTTCTGAAGATCTCTTCCTTCTCTTCGAGATTGACCATCAATTGCAACGATTCGATAGACGGCTCATTGGGATAGATGTAGATGAACAATACCCCCCTTAGAAACGTATAGGAAGTTTTCTCCTCGTACGGCTCGAGCAAAAATGATTCTAAGTTATATTCATCAATGTATAGAATTATAGTATAGAATTCTAATGGCAAATGGGTCCATAAAATCATCAAATCAATTAGACTATGATTTAAATCTTTTTTTTTTATTCTTCCTTCCTTAAAAATAAAAAATCATTTGTACTCATAACTCAAGTTGGATAACTTTTAAATTAAATAACTCAAAGAAAAATCTTTAGGCATTTATTGAGTGGTCTTTAACCCCTTGTTGTTTGTCTCGTTTAAAACCTATTTATTTGGATTCTTCAGTCTCTGATCCAGTTATTGAGACAATTGAAAGGGTCTTTCCTTGTTCTGGGATCCTTTATCTTTGTTTTGAATCATTGGGTTTAGACATTACTTCGGTGATACTTAATCCTTTCAAAACGGCAGCAACATACCCTTTTTTTGATTTCTTTCTATCAAAGAATCATACGAACAGTTGATTCCCGCGTGATAGTGATACACTTTGTATCGAAAGATTTTTATCAATTCCAACAAATCCAATTTTATTTTGGATTGGAAACTTGCTAAAATTGGATCCTTTCAATTTCTATATCGAAGATATACTTACGAAGTTGTTCCAATTTATTGATTGGCATTAACCCTAGATCCTTGCTCCCGAGAAATGAATCAATACTTTCTACTCGAGCTCCATCATCTACTATTTACATTACAACCCAACAAGAAAGAGGGGTTCTAGTGGAACAGAATAAACGATGTCGAGCCAAGAGCACCTTCATTCCTATAAAAAATGGTGGATGTAAGAATCCACAACGGATCGTGTCCTTCAAGTCGCACGTTGCTTTCTACCACATCGTTTCAAACGAAGTTTTACCATAACATTCCTCTAATTTGGAACCGGTATGGAAATGATTCCATTATCGAATCATGAATAGTCATTGGTTCAGTCGGGACATAGTAATCTATACTTTTATTCTTCTATAATATAACTTTTATTCTTCTATAATATATGGGGAGATTTTTTTCTTAAAAAGTATCAACAAGAATTCCAATTTGATTGTATGAATGCAACGTTTTTTTTGAATAAAAAAATAAGATAAATAAGAACGGATAAATGAATTCTTTTTGAATCGGCATCTTTAAGTGATTCAAGAGGATTGATTTATCAACTTTACATTTCTTCGAGTACCAAAGATTCAACTTAAAAAAAATAATTTAAAATAGTTCTAAAAAATTCGAATTGAAAAAGTTTCCTACTTTGACAGCATTATTTGAATAAAGGTTTACAATAAGGACCGCACATAAGAGAGATAAATCTCTCTTTCTTTTTTCGTGAGTGGATAAAAAAGACTGATGTTAAGGTAAGATTTCGGTCCTTATTCTTTCATCTGAGTGATAAAATCAAATAAAAATCGAAAAAATAGGGGTTTGTCATATCTATTAGATAGACTGAACAATTGTCACTGTTATAGATATTCTATGTGAAATATTTCAATTTGATAATTTAAGGTAAGGGATAAAAAATCTTTGTCACAAAAATCGAAAGACCATTCTCACTGAAATAAAAAAACGATAACAATACATACATATAAGCTAAGCATTTCCGCATTTTATACGCATTTTCATATTTTGTTGTTTGTATAGTAATTTTTCTGTAATCTTGTCATAAACTAAAGTGAATAAAATGTATAGTGAATAAAATGTATGAATCACTCCTGTCTGAATATAGATTTTTAATTATTCATTAGAACCAAACAAAAAATACCTCAAAGTAAGGTTCAAAGAAAATACGTCGGTTATATATGGAACTTGATTGTTTGTTAATCGGACAAACACAGACATTCCGATTAATACCTTCCGTTACTGATTAACTTCTATCTACTTCCCAAATTCTATGAGAATGATGAGGCATAAATAAAAAAAGGATCGATCCTCTTTTACCCGATGTTAACTATCTTGTCTAGATACAAAGTCAAACAAGTTCAGATTAAGTCCGTGCTCCTATTTTGATTTTACCCTAACCCAGTCTTAAGAGACTTAATCCCGATCGATTGAAATTGAATTCAATTAGTACCAAGAACTCCCTCTTGTTTAGAATTCAAGAGATCCTTAGAATTTCGGGATTGACAGAGAATTAATAAAATAATCAGGCTATCTCATTGAAGGGATAGGGAATATAGGTGCTTTTCTTTCCCATTTTGATTCAAAATAAAATGTATCATTGAAAAAATTCAAATAAATACGGACATAAGGTTTTTCTAAGTAACTAACTTACCTCAATATGAAGATGAAGTGAATGCGCATATGATGAAAAGCCCGCCCGGCTTTTTTGAATTCAAACTCTTGTGATCTATGATCCCATCTTACCTGGATCACAAATGGATTCAGTTACATTTGTGTGTCATTTCAACTGGATTTAGTTCAGTTTGTGAAAAAACGGGATATTATTCTTTTCGGAATCATTAAAAATCAGAAATAAGAATGACATTCTATCCAAAACACAATCTTGATTCTGATAGAATGGATATGCTCTGGGACGGAAGGATTCGAACCTCCGAATAGCGGGACCAAAACCCGTTGCCTTACCACTTGGCCACGCCCCATTTAGATTTCTATTCGACACTAATAAAGACTAATATTGGTATTGGTTTTTCGTCAATTCTAACCCAAATATATATAGAATAAATTTGATTGTTGATAGGATTTTAATACGTATCGATATAGAATTAAACTGAATTTATTGATCATTACATATAATTCAATTAAGATATTGTATGAAAGTATGATTTCTTCTATTCTCTTTTGAGAATTGAAGGATTTTTGATTGGGTAAGTTCAAAGAAAAAGAAGGATTTTTTGGTCCACTTTACTTTCTTTATTTTTCCTTATATCAATAACTCAATCAAAATGCAATTATCTCCAAGAACAAAATGTCTGTTATGCTTAATATCTTTAATTTGATCTGTATCTGTCTTAATTCTGCCCTTTATTCGAGTAGTTTTTTCTTCGCCAAATTGCCCGAAGCTTATGCTTTTTTGAATCCAATCGTGAATGTTATGCCAGTTATACCTTTGTTTTTTTTTCTCTTAGCCTTTGTTTGGCAAGCTGCTGTAAGTTTTCGATGAGATCTTTAATACTATCCTAGAAAATTAATGATTTATTCGAGAAAAAATTCTAACAATTGATAAGATCAGATAAGTCTTACAGTATGAACCCTCGATTCAAACATTGAAATTCTTGGAGAGCTGCAATAAATCTGGATCACCCCATTTGCCCATTCTTACCTTTTTTCCAGCGAAAGGCCCCAATAGGGTTAAGGTTCCCCACAATATCTAATTGTGGGTATGAAAGAAAATTTTGGTAATGGAAGATCTATTCTCTTTTTTTTTTCCAAAAAAATGATCTTGGAGATTGTGTAATGCTTACTCTCAAACTCTTTGTTTACACAGTAGTAATATTCTTTGTTTCTCTCTTCATCTTCGGATTCCTATCTAATGATCCAGGACGTAATCCTGGGCGTGAAGAATAAAATAAAAGGGGCTTTTTCATTTTCTTTACTTTATTTTTCACAAATTTCTTAGGATTTTTTTGATCTATTCTACATGTTTAACTAATAAGGGTTTTCAAAATTTGAAAGATAAGGTAAATATGAAGCCATTAACGGAAAGAGAGGGATTCGAACCCTCGGTACGAATAACTCGTACAACGGATTAGCAATCCGACGCTTTAGTCCACTCAGCCATCTCTCCCAATTCAAAAAAAGATAATTACTATGTTACATTACACATAAAGTAAAGATTCAAAAAAGTCTTTCTTTCGCTGGCTTTTTTCTCTATCTTTATTATATAGATATATACAACTTTTATCCGTAATTACATTTAGATAAAGTAAGGTCTCTAAAAATACAATATAAATAAAAAAAATACAATATAAATAAAAAAAAAGAAAGACAGTACTAAATACAATATATAAAAATAACGAAAAATAAAGAAGAGCTCCTTGCTTTGATTTTATCCGAAAGGTGTTTTTATTCCCATGGCCTGGCCTGGTCAGTACCTAGCCGGGCCCTTTTTTTAATCCTAGATAAAATGATTTATCTTATTTTTTTTCAAAACAAAAATCTTGCTATTCAAGCAACAAAAAAAGGAAAAGGACTCTTTCCATTCTTATCCTTATTATATATAAAAAAATCAAAGTGTAATTTCATATTATTCTTTCTTTTTTATTTACTTTCCTTTTTTACTTTACTGAAATAACGATAAAAAAAAATGAAACTGTGGATTCTTACACAATGAATTTTGATGGTAGGATTTCGGCGGTTTTGTCGAGCCGTATCTATAAAAATTCCGCCAAGGATAAAACTTGTTATTTAGTTATTTAACTGAACCCTCTTTTCCTAATCTCATTAAGTTTCCCCATGAAAAATGCCAACACTCTCATTTTGATGATTCTTTTATTTTATGATCCTATCTTGATTACGTCCAATTCCCTTGTTCGACAAAAGGTCCCTTTATATACAATAATCGCATTGTAGCGGGTATAGTTTAGTGGTAAAAGTGTGATTCGTTCTATTAACCCCTTAATAGTTAAGGGGTCTT